CCTTATCCTTTAGAAAGACCCCATACGAAGATAAAAAAAGAATCAAAATTTCTGCCAGATCCCTTATTTCCCTGGGATTGTAGTTCAATCGGTTAGAGCACCGCCCTGTCAAGGCGGAAGCTGCGGGTTCGAGCCCCGCCAGTCCCGACGGATCCAATAAATACAAAAATAACGTTTTCCCTTTCTATGAACTAGTAAAGAGTGTCGAGGGATATACTTTCATTCCCAAAGCAAAAAGGAATCTTGATTTCTTTTTTCTTTCCTATTTTTCCATCTCGCTTTTATTGTTTGTTAGGTTTGGAACTATGTAATTAATTGAAGTGTAAAGGCAATCTGATGATCCTTCATCAGAAGACTGTCCAAGGAAGACGCAAGGTGGGTTATAGAAAAAACAAAGAAACGGATGATAAATATCATTTTGGAGTAATTAAGTTAGGAATCCAAATTTTGATTCGGTATGGATAAAAGAACTTCCTATGTTATACTATTCAAGTCTTGACGACGGGTTGATTTGATAGATCAGATATTGTTATTCATGATAGTAATCCGGTTCAAGATCATCGAGAAGTAATTCATTCATTGAATTTACAGACGATAGACGAAAGATTTATCATCTCTAGGGGATTAAATCCCGAGTTATTGCGAAGTAAAAAACCGATGAGATTATGGAAGTAAATATTCTTGCATTTATTGCTACTGCACTATTCATTCTAGTTCCTACCGCTTTTCTACTTATCATTTACGTAAAAACAGTCAGTCAAAATGATTAATTCAATTGAATTTTCAAATTAATTTGAATCAAACTTTCCTTCCAAGTTCTTATCAAAAATTTACGAAATCAAATGAAAGGGATTCAATTCCACGTCTTAACTTAAATGAAATGAGCGCACGATAATTATAATCGGAAATTTTCTAAGAGATAGATAGTATGGTAGAAAAATTTTTTTTCTACCATACTATCTATCTCTTAGTCTATAAAGTTGTAATCTAGAATACAGATAAACGCTTAAGTTTCTATATATCAATCTACAATATTCTCTTCCTATATATTCCATATCAATATATTGTATGGAATTGACATAAGACCAAATTTGCTACATCTATTTGTTCCGATCAATCTAAAATAATTCTTATTTTAGGATTCTAATTCCTTTCCTTTTACTAATAAGTAAGGGGAAACCCCGCCCATTTTTAACGCCATATGAAATAAGTCGATAAAGCATAAACTGCCTTTTTTTAATTAGAATAGAAACAAATGCCCGATATGTAACTCGCCCGAGGCCAGATCTTATTATTGCCCAGCCTAGTTTCTCCTTAAACAATCACTATCTCTATATCATTTCTTATAGTAAAGTGCGTATACGCTTAACAAAACGACTTCTTTTTTGAAGAGTCAAGAGGGAAATAAATCAAAAAAAAAAAGGTCCTAGCTTAGTATCCGTCTATAAAGATAGTAAGAGACCATTCCCCTTGATTCAAATAGAAAATTTCGGAAGAATTTTAGGTTGGAATAAATTTCCAATCATCTGAATCCCTTTTTTTCGAAGTACAAAGACGGGAATCAATGAAATATCTCTTGGATTGAAAGAGTATGATTCCTATCATAGATTACTCCATTGGAATCCAATGGGATTCCAAATTCAGAGTTTTGATTTTAAATAGTTCAAAATGCGTTGCAGAACGATCTATAAAACAAGCGAGTTTGATTCCTGAACTCAATTATCAATTAGTAGTACTTCTAAAGCCCACTTCTCCCCCACACTACGAGTGAAAGGGAAAATGTAAAGACTACCATTAAAGCAGCCCAAGCGAGACTTACTATATCCATGTGCATTATGTCTCCTAATCTCTATAAATACGAAGGAATTATTCCTCACTAATAATAGTGGAATTAATGTCGCAGAGTCAAAAAGGGGTTCTACCGAACACTATTGAAAAACCAATCCAAAAAATCGATTATGTTATGATTTCGAGTTTTTTGGTGATTCAGGCGACACCCGGATTTGAACTGGGGAAAAAGGATTTGCAGTCCCCCGCCTTACCACTCGGCCATGCCGCCAAAATGATACAAAATAGATACAATTTTTCCCGGATTACTTAATTTTTAGTGTACTTGCATTTTTACTTCTGTTTTACTTAATCCTTTTATTTCCTAAAATAAAAGAAATACCCTTTTTGATTGGATTTGATCCATCCCTTTGATTGATTGTATAGTATCTGAAAATACACAATGCTGAAAACATCCTCTCGTTTTTCTATTGAGAAATCAAATGTATATTTTTCAGACGATAAATTTCAACCGTTGACTATTGACTCCTTACTTCTAATTCATGAACGATTCTGGGATTTGAATTTCAAATTGTGTTTTCCTAATGACAAAATAAAAATGGAATCAGAACTAATCAGTATTGATTTTTTCAATTAAAAAAGATTTCTCAGTTTCAATTATAACAAAACATATGAGTATATGTAAACCCCAGAACCTAAATACAGATATCTA